TTTTGTGTGTACGAGATTAGAATAACTTCAAAATAACTGACATAATTTTTTATTTTTCCTGATCAGAAAAATACATGAAAAAGAAAGGAGGTAGAAAAATTTTTGGATTTATGGTTAAAGAAGAAAAAGAAGAAAACTGGGGTTCTGTTGAATTTCAAGTATTCAGTTTCACCAATAAGATACGGAGACTTGCTTCACATTTGGAATTACACAAAAAAGATTTTTCATCGGAAAGAGGTCTCCGAAGACTTTTGGGAAAACGTCAACGTTTGCTGGCTTATTTGGCAAAGAAAAATAGAGTACGTTATAAGAAATTAATCAGTCAGTTGGATATTCGGGAGCGGTAATTTCATCGTTCGAATTTTTTTTCTTATTTTATTAGTAGTCTTATAGTAGTCTTAGATTTTGCATTTTGCTGAGCCTCGTTTTGAGGAATTCATGGAATAATCCATTTTCATGGAATAATGAATTAAGGAAGAAAGGATATGAGTCTACCGCTTACAAGAAAAGATCTCATGATAGTCAATATGGGCCCTCACCACCCATCAATGCATGGTGTTCTTCGACTGATCGTTACTCTCGATGGTGAAGATGTTATTGATTGTGAACCCATATTAGGCTATTTACACAGAGGAATGGAAAAAATCGCGGAAAACCGAACTATTAGGAGAGGAGGGAGATAGAAAAAGAGAGATGGTAGAAGGCGATAGAAAAGAGAATAGGAAAGCTACTTAGGCAGGAGATGGGGAAATTCCTTAAAGAAAAAAGAATAAGAACACGGATACATAACATAAAAAAAAGAATAAATAAGACGATATTCGCCCTCCCCCTACATATTTAATTTCTTCTCCTATACAAAAACTAGCAAGACCTACTCCATTGGTAATTCCATCAATGACACCCTTGTCGAAAAACTGCGTTAGTTCGGTTAATCCTCTTATACCCAAGGTAAAGACCTTAGTATAGAAAATATCTATATAACCACGGTTATATGACCAACTATATATCTTTTTTTTTAGTTGATCGAAAAAAAACTTTTTCGGACTCCCTTTTACAAAGGAATTTATTAAATCCAAATTCTGAAAAAAAGAATAAGCAGATCCATAGAAGATATATGCTATGAATAGACCAAAAATAGCTAAACTTACAGAAGAAATTGCATTAGTGATAAATTCGTATGAATTTATGGAAGAATTAGAACCTTCTTGGAAAAAGTTTATTGAGGGAGTTAGCCACTTTGATAATATGGTTAATTCCCCTATTTCATTATCAAAATGGATTCCTATAGATCCAATGAACAAAGTACAAAGCAGTAATATAAGAAGAGGAAATAGCATAGTATTTCCCGTTTCATGAGGATAGACAAAAGTGTTTTTAGTCCCCAAGGAAGTACTAAAGGCCCCTATCCTATTTCCTGTATTACCATGAATTTTAGATATATTTTGTGAAAAAAAAGAAACTCCACTTTTCGTTGTTGATAAAACGAAATCTCTATTGACCCCTTTGGGTATCCTTTTTCCCCATAAGGATATTGAATACACCGAATCTTCTTTAGTACTACTGTAATTTTGAAAATGAACACGCAAGTACCCATCAAAAGTAAGTAAATATATCCGAAACATATAAAACGCAGTTAATCCTGCAGTAAAAGAAGCTATTATTCCAAAAAAGGGTGAATATAACCAACTATTACTAAGGATTTCATCTTTGGACCAGAAGCAAGCAAGAGGTGGAATACCACAAAGAGAAAGGGTACCCCATAAAAAACTAGTTCTTGTAATTGGAATGTATTTTCTTAAACCACCCATAAGAACCATATTCTGACTTTTATCTGGTGAATATCCAACAAGAGGTTCCATTGAATGAATAACAGATCCGGATCCCAAGAACAATAAAGCTTTCGAATAAGCATGAGTGATCAAATGGAATAAAGCAGCTTGATAAGAACCTATACCTAGAGCTAACATCATATAACCCAATTGAGACATTGTAGAATAGGCTAAGCTTCTTTTAATATCTCTCTGAGCAAGAGCTAAAGTGGCTCCTAAGAAGAGTGTTATTGTACCTATTAAAGAAATGAAACTCATTATCAAAGGTAGGGATATGAAAAGAGGAAGAAGTCGAGCTAGAAGAAAAATCCCCGCAGCAACCATAGTTGCTGCGTGTATAAGAGCCGAAATGGGGGTGGGTCCTTCCATAGCATCGGGTAACCATACGTGAAGAGGGAATTGTGCCGATTTCGCAACTGCACCAAGGAATAATAAAAAAGCACACAAAGTAGTAAGTAAGGAGTTAATCCCATTATTAGGAATCCAGTTATTAGCTATTTTAAACAAATCCCGAAACTCTAAACTACCTGTTACCCAAAAAAAACCTAAAATTCCTAATAACAGACCAAAATCCCCTAGACGATTAGTTACAAAAGCTTTTTGACAAGCACTCGCTGCAATTGGCCGTGTAAACCAAAAGCCTATCAATAAATAGGAACACATTCCCACAAGCTCCCAAAAAAAATAAATTTGTATCAAATTGGAACTAGTAACCAATCCCAACATGGACGTATTGAAAAAACTTATATAAACAAAAAATCTCAAATATCCTTCATCGTGAGACATATAATCGTCACTATAAATAAGAACCAGGATTCCTACAGTAGTAATTAGTATTAACATAATAGAAGTAAGCGGGTCGATTAAGTATCCAAATTCTAAGGAAAAATCATTATTGACGGTCCAAGACCATAGATATTGATAAATAGAACTTCCATTTATTTGTTGAATAGACAGGTGAACTGAGAATACCATAGCTATACTTAAAAGTAAAACACTAGGAAAAGCCCATATGCGACGAAGATTTTTTGTTGCTGTCGGAATAAGAAAAAGTCCAAACCCCATTGACATAATAACTGGAAGTGGGAGAAGAGGGATTACCCATGCATATTGATATGTATGTTCCATAAGAAAAGAAATTGCAATTTTTACTTGAAATTTATACTTCAATTTTTCTATAAAATTGAAAAATAAGTTTCCGATTCACCAAACTAATTCTTATCTATTTCTGAAGGAATTAAAAAAAAGAATAAAAAAAATACTAGAATTCTAAATTTTTCTAAAATTTTATCATTGAAACAATCAAAAATTAAGAATGGGTTTAGTTGGTTAAATTCAAAAAGTTAATGAAATAACTTCGTTACCTAGTTATTACCTAAAGAAGGACATTTATTAAAATACAAAAAAAGATTGAATCATTTTACTTTAAAAGACTATTCTTTTTTGTATTTCTTTCTATTAAAACGAAGCAGCTCCCTTGTTTCGTAACTTAAATTGATTGAATTCCAATGAAAACCTATGTTTATATGTTTATAGGAAATTCTCGAATATTCCTTACTTCATATAGAACTTAAATCCTAATGACTCGAATTACCTAAGTTTTAGAATGTGTTGTTTAAGAGACTGAGTATTTTTTTTGTTTTGATTGGAATTCAATTATGGAATACCATTCTGAACTTAATTAACTATTGGAATTTTCCCTTCCTTTTATCCTCCCATCTTATATGGGGGATAGGCCCCCATACCTTATATCTATATATGGAGTATACTTGATATATAAATTGATTTAAATAGAAAACCTTTGTATATATTCTATATTATTAAAACAAAGTCTAAAAAATATATATAATATGCTAAAAAACTCTTGTCTTATCTGCATTAGACAAAATGAAGTAAAAAAGAATTCAGAATTTCAATATCTTTCAGTATCTAAGTATAAATACTAAGAAAAAGAAGAAAGATGGATTGATTTGCGGCAATAGATGTCTTTCACATACAACTAGAAAAAAGTAATCTCCTTTTTGAATGGCAGTTCCAAAAAAACGTACTTCGATGTCAAAAAAGCGTATTCGTAAAAATCTTTGGAAGAAAAAGACTTATTTTTCCATAGTACAATCTTATTCTTTAGCAAAATCAAGATCATTTTCCAGCGTCAGCGAGCATCCAAAACCAAAGGGTTTTTCTCGGCAACAAACAAACAAATAATAAGGTTTTGGAATAATATGAATTGACCTATCCCAAAGAGATTCCAATTATTTAATATGAATAATTAGGATTCATTAATGAATGTACTTTTATGTGTCGAATTCCTCGGTACAATATTCTTAGAACTAACCTCTCTGATATATAGAACAAAGGTTTTTGGTATACTGTGGCCTAAATATTCTTTTCCTATCAATGAACTTTTCATAATAGAATCCGTGTAATAATTTCATAATAGAATCCGTGTAATAAATAAAATAAGGGGATTCTATTATGAAAAGTAGAGTATTCCTGCAATAAGACTTACAACTTCTACCTATCTTATCCAAAATTCAAAAAAAAATTAGTTCTATATTGCAACTGAGAAAAAACAGTTCCAACTCTTTCAAACTTTGTTTCTATTGGGCAAAGCAAGAGTTTTTTGTTAAAAAAATTAGCAACGATACTACCAAACGAAGTCTATTTTAATGAAGATTCTAATGTTCCTAAATTCTATGGACTCTCCCAATCTCGACGATTCGCGAGAAAATAACTAATATTCTTTTAAGTTACCTATTATTTCAAGTTAGCCGCCATGGTGAAATTGGTAGACACGCTGCTCTTAGGAAGCAGTGCTCAAGCATCTCGGTTCGAGTCCGAGTGGCGGCAGTCTCGAAAAAGAATACAATAGATTATAAAATGGATTCAATTCGAAATTTCCAATTTTGTAATGGGACCTTCCCCTTATGCTATTTGCAACTTTAGAACATATACTAACTCATATTTCTTTCTCAACAATTTCAATTGTGATTACGATTCATTTGATAACCTTATTAGTTCGTGAACTTGGGGGATTACATGATTCGTCAGAAAAAGGAATGATAGCTACTTTTTTCTCTATAACAGGATTCTTAGTTTCTCGTTGGGCTTCTTCGGGACATTTTCCATTAAGTAATTTATATGAGTCATTGATCTTCCTTTCATGGGCTCTGTATATTCTTCATATGATTCCTAAGATACAGAACTCTAAAAATGATTTAAGCACAATAACTACGCCGAGTACTATTTTAACGCAAGGCTTTGCCACGTCGGGTCTTTTAACTGAAATGCATCAATCCACAATACTAGTACCTGCTCTACAATCTCAGTGGTTAATGATGCATGTCAGTATGATGTTACTAAGCTATGCGACTCTTTTGTGCGGATCCTTATTATCCGCCGCTCTTCTAATCATTAGATTTCGAAAGAATTTCGATTTCTTTTCTAAAAAGCAAAAAAATGTTTTAAGTAAAACATTTTTCTTTAATGAGATTGAATATTTCTATGCAAAAAGAAGTGCTTTAAAAAGCGCCTCTTTTCCTTCATTTCCAAATTATTACAAATATCAATTAACTGAGCGTTTGGATTCTTGGAGTTATCGTGTCATTAGTCTAGGGTTTACCCTTTTAACCATAGGTATTCTTTGTGGAGCAGTATGGGCTAATGAGGCGTGGGGATCCTATTGGAATTGGGATCCTAAAGAAACTTGGGCATTTATTACTTGGACCATATTCGCAATTTATTTACATAGTAGAACAAATCCAAATTGGAAGGGCACGAATTCAGCACTTGTAGCTTCCATAGGATTTCTTATAATTTGGATCTGTTATTTTGGTATCAATCTATTAGGAATAGGTTTACATAGTTATGGTTCATTTACATTACCCATCTAAATGATTACATAACATAAAACCTTAATGAAATGGAAGTTTTTTCCATTTTTGTGTTTGATTTGAGAACCCCTTGAACGCCTTCTCAAAGGGTTCTCAAAAATTCGAGATAGATCTAATTAGACTTTTTTACTTTTTTCTGAATTATTTGGTATTTCCACTATGGAATATAGAGCGGACTAGTAGAAGAAAAAAAATCCTATTTAGGATAATAATTGGATAACAGAGCCTCTACCCTGTCAACGGATAGCGAGAGAACAAAATCTGGATAAATACCAATTCCTATTACTGGTAAAAAGATACAGATTAAAAGAAAGAGTTCTCGCGGCCCAGAATCCAAAAAATTTTCGTTTGGAACATGAAATAGCTTGTATCCATAGAACATCTGTCGTAACATAGATAATAAATAAATAGGAGTTAATATCATTCCAATTGCCATTACAAAAGTAATTAGCATTTTTGGCATTAACAGAAATTTTGGACTAGTAATTAGTCCAAAAAATACTACTAATTCCGCAACAAAACCGCTCATTCCTGGTAAGGCAAGAGAAGCCATTGAAAAGCTACTAAACATGGTAAAAATTTTCGGCATTGGGATAGAAGCGCCTCCCAGTTCTTCGAGATAAACAAGGCGCATTCTATCACAAGCCGTTCCCGCCAAGAAAAAAAGTGTAGCACCAATAAATCCATGGGATAATATTTGTAAAATAGCTCCATTGAGTCCAATGTTGGTTATGGAACCTATTCCTATAATAATGAAACCCATGTGAGAGACGGAGGAGTAGGCTATTCTTTTTTTGAAATTTCGTTGACCAAGAGAAGTTGAAGCTGCATAGATTATTTGCATCGCTCCTATTATTACTAACCAGGGGGAAAATAGATAATGAGCATGAGGTAACAATTCCATATTGATCCGAATCAATCCGTATGCTCCCATCTTTAATAGGATTCCCGCTAAAAGCATACATGTACTGTAATGCGCTTCCCCATGGGTATCTGGTAACCACGTATGTAGGGGTATAATCGGCAATTTGACAGCATAAGCAATAAGGAAGCCAAAATAAAATAGTATTTCCAATGTTGCAGGGTATGATTGATTAATTAATCTTTCCAAATCGAATCTTGGTTCGTTGGAACCGTATAAGCCCATACCTAGAACTCCGATTAAGAAAAAAATGGAACCACCTGCAGTATACAAAATAAACTTTGTAGCTGAATAGAGACGCCTCTTCCCCCCCCACATGGATAAAAGTAAGTAAACAGGAATTAATTCTAACTCCCACATGATAAAAAAAAGTAAAAGGTCTCGCGAAGAAAATAATCCTATTTGACCGCTATACATTGCTAGCATCAGGAAATAGAATAATCGGGAATTCCGGGTAACTGGCCAAGCTGCTAAAGTAGCTAAAGTAGTCATAAATCCTGTCAATAAAATAGATCCTAATGAAAGTCCATCGATTCCCAATCTCCAGTGGAAATCGAAGACATCTATCCATTTAGAATCCTCCTTTAATTGGATTAAGGGATCCTCTAATTGGAAATGATAACAGAATGCGTAAGTCATTAGAAGGAATTCTAATAAACAAATAGACATAGTATACCACCTAACGATTTTGTTTCCCCTATGAGGTAAAAAGAAAATTAATGAACCCGCAAATATCGGCAAAACAACAAGTATTGTTAACCAAGGAAAAGAACTCATGATAAAGGGATAAAGACAAGATACGTTTTGACCAGAAAAGCCCGTGCTCGATTATTTCGAGCACGGGCTTCTTCGGTAAAGAGGAATCAGACGATTCAAGTGGAATTTTTTGTAACGTATCAATAAGATAGAGCCATGCTGCGGGTTGTTTCAGGTCCTAAATAAACGCGGACACTTAAAAAATCTGTTGGGCAGGCGGATTCGCATCTCTTACAACCCACACAATCTTCGGTTCTCGGCGCGGAAGCAATTTGCTTGGCTTTACATCCATCCCAGGGTATCATTTCTAATACATCTGTTGGACAAGCTCGTACACATTGAGTGCATCCTATACATGTATCATAAATTTTTACGGAATGTGACATTGGATCTATAAATTTTCCTTTTCAACATAAAAAATTTCGATCTGGTAAAAATGAAATTAGTACTATATGAGTCATATGTATTGTAGACACCAGACGAAGCAATGGTTTATCCAAACTTCAACAAATAATGCAATATATTTCTTAATTCGTTTGTGAGAAAGCGTGAAAAGAGCCAAGAGACTTGAATTTTGGGCTTCAACAATCATAATTATACGAATTGTATATACGAATTCGAATTAGCCAATAAATTGGCTATCGTCTTTTCAATATAAATTATTGAAATATTCAAATTGCAATATCAATGAATTGAAAAAATTCAACTAAGTAAAAAAGAATACTATGGAATAACCTACTCAAAAAATAGATATTCTCAAATAATAATAAGAAAATAGTATTCATTTCTATTCATCTTAATATTCCATATTATTATTAGATGTGTCCCTTTGTTTAGAGGATTCTATGTCTAATTATTTAAAAGTCTAATTATTCAAAAAATTAGATTGATTGATACGAGTTGATTTCCTGTTACGATGGATGGAAGAAAGAATGGATAGTCCAATAGCTGCTTCAGCAGCCGCAAGGGCTATAACAAAAATTGCGAAAATGTCTCCTTTTAATTGGCGACTATCAAATAGATCAGAAAATGTTACGAGATTTAGATTAATTGAATTCAGTATAAGTTCAAGGCATATTAGAGCTCTAACCATGTTTCGGCTTGTGATCAATCCATAGATACCAATCGAAAATAAATAGACACTCAAAAAAAGTACATGCTCAAACATCATTAACTAACTCCTTATCAATCTCGATTCATTTCAATATGAGGACAAGAATTGAACCGATTCAATTAATTAGAATAGAACAATTACACAACAAAAGAGAAAAGAAGGTATTTGTTGGCAGTAGATGGGTTTTACTAAATAAAAATTGTGATTCTTTAGTTATTTATTTTAGATTTGAAATTCTAAGAATTAGGACTCATTCTAAGTATTTTTTATTGCCGAGCCATAGTAATTGCACCTATTAAAGAAACTAGAAGAATTATGGAAATGAGTTCAAATGGAAGATAAAAATCGGTTGCTAAATGAATCCCAATTTGTTGAACGTTATTTATGAGACCCTGTTCTACTATTTGGTTTGATCTTGTAGTCCAAAGAATTCCATACCATGACGTATCTGGGATAGTAGTCATTAGTGAAAAAGGAATAGTTATACAAACGAGTGAAGTGAACCCATCCCCAATAGTCCAAAAATTATTATCTTTAGACCATTCTGAGCCATTTACGAACATTACGGCAAATATGATCAAGACATTTATAGCTCCCACATAAATAAGAAGTTGTGCCACAGCTACAAAGTAGGAATTCAATAAAATATAGAATAAGGATATACAAACAAGAACTAATCCTAGTGAAAAAGCAGAATAAATTGGGTTGGTAAGTAATACCACCCCTAGACCCCCTAGTAGAAGAACAAATCCCCCAAATAGCACAAGAATTTCATGTATTGGTCCAGGTAAATCCATTATGGATAAGAAGAAATTAATAGTATAAAATTTTTCATGAACTGACTAAAACTAAAAGATTCAAGGAAGAAAAAGGGATTAGGATATTTTTTTGTATATTGTATATAAGTTCTATAGTTAGAAATCACATCACGAAAATCTACTCTCATTTTAAATCAGGAATAATTTGCAATAAGCAGTAGGTATTCGTTTTTCCTTCTAGTTAGTAAAGAACTTTTGGATTCTAACAAAAAAAATTCTAGTAATCAGTAATCGTTCTGGAATTCCAAGATTTTTCTTCGTCTATTTTACTTTGAGTAGAATTCCTAATTGTTTGAATTGTGTAATCTCCCATTATGGAGATTGGTAACCGACTCAAAGCAATTTGATTGTAATTCAATTCATGACGATCATAAGTAGAAAGTTCATATTCTTCAGTCATTGATAAACAGTTTGTCGGACAGTACTCAACACAATTACCACAAAATATACAAACTCCGAAATCAATACTATAATTAAGCAATTGTTTCTTTTTAATATCCTTTTCAAATCTCCAATCCACAAGGGGTAGATCTATAGGGCATACGCGAACACATACTTCACAAGCAATACATTTATCAAATTCAAAGTGGATTCGCCCCCGGAAACGCTCCGATGTAATTGATTTTTCGTAGGGGTAGTGAATCGTTATAGGTAAACGATTTGTGTGGGATAAGGTAATTATGAAACTTTGACCAATGTACCTTGCTGCGCGTATTGTTTGTTGACCATAACTCATGAACCCAGTTACCATAGGGAACATATTCTAAATATCTATGAAAAAGATATGTTTCTTTCTCTTGTTTGAGAGAACTTTTGTGTTGAAAATATTCTTACTGTTATTGTATTATCTTATTTTATAGTGAAACAAGTTGGGAAGACGTTGTTAATAAGAGATTGCCCAGGGAAATAGGTAAAAGAAATTTCCATCCAAGATTTAATAACTGATCCATTCTCATCCTGGGTAAAGTCCATCTTATTGTGATAGAAATAAAGAGAAATAAATAAGCTTTAGTTAATGTAATAAGGATACCCATTGTCATTTCGAAAATTCCAACCATTTTATTCATTTGGAAAAATCCAAAAAAGGATATATAGGGAATAGACAAATTCCACCCGCCTAAGTAGAGAACTGTTACAAATAAAGAGGAAACTAATAAATTTAGGTAAGAAACAAGATAAAATAAACCATATTTGATACCAGAATATTCGGTTTGATAACCTGCTACTAATTCTTCCTCTGCTTCTGGTAAATCAAAGGGTAATCTTTCACATTCTGCCAAAGAAGAAATTAGAAAAACCAGAAAACCTATAGGCTGACGCCAAAGATTCCATCCAAAAAAACCATATTTTGACTGTGCTTCAACTATATCAACTGTACTTAAACTGTTGGATAATCATAGTCGACGATAACATCACAGTTCCCACCGCTATTCCAAAACCGTACATGAAACCTTAGTTTCATACGGCTCCTCTATGATCAGAAAAAAAGGAAAGTACTGTTTCATTTCGTTATTATCCCCTTGGGGGTAGCTAGAATTATCTAAGATAAAATCGATTTCAACATCCTAAATTAGACCAAAGGAATTCCGTCTGCTAGAATAATAAAAAACGCTTCTGAATTGATCTCATCCTTTATAATATAATGGTACTTTTTCCTTGTTCAGTAATAACTTAATCTTGGAATAAAACACTCGTTATAGCAATTAATAAATGAAAAGAATTGGGCATTAGTTCATGAAGAATTCTGTATGAATATGGATAAACGACGGAAAGAATAAATAAAGATCTTTTTTTTGTATTACATTCCATATCTTTTGTCCTATTCTTCTTTCCCAGGGGGGGGTTAAAAAGAAAAAAGGAATAAAGGGTTAATTCGTTCTTGATAGCCATTTCCTTAACAAGTGAATGGGAGCATACTCTGGATCGGAATCCGAAGAAAGTACTACTTGCTCATTTCCACCAATTTCAAGTCCTTATTATGATTCCTTTTATGAGGAAAAATATCTAATGCCTTAGATTCCCTCATTACTAATCCTTTATGTACTTTAGTGTTCCTAATCCCTCACTAACTTTTGATGGATTCCCTTATGATTACAACTTTCTGTATCGTGAATCCCTTATTCTTGCCCGCTTCAAGATATGATGACTAATCAAAAAATCTCAACCTTGGGGTAAAGAGTTTACACTGTTTATGTTTACTTCAACTTTTTCTTGTACGTAGGAAATGAGATTTTTTCTTTTTACTACAAATTAATAAGCTGTTTTGTTTCACTCATATAGCTATCTAGTTTAACTTACTAACCCGAATATAGAATAAGAAAAGGAAGATAAATATTCAATGAATTTTAGAGGAAAAAGATCCTATTTTAACGAATCGCACGTAGAGATATTGCTAGCACACAAAAAGTTAATGGTATTTCATAACTAATAGATTGAGCTGCAGCTCGTAGACCGCCTGAAAAAGAATATTTATTATTTGAGCTATATCCTGCCATAAGAAGACCAATAGGAGCAATACTTGAAATGGCAATCCATAAAAAAACACCAATACTAAGATCCGCTAAAACAAACTGATATCCCAAAGGAATAACTAAAAAACTTAATAAAATTGATATGACTGCTATAGACGGTCCAATGCTAAATAAGGGAATATCCCCTCGGGATGGCAAGATATCCTCTTTAAAAAGTAGCTTAGTTCCATCTGCTATAGCTTGAAGCAGTCCCAGGGGGCCAGCATATTCAGGACCAATACGTTGTTGTATCGATGCGGATATTTCTCTTTCTAACCACACAATTACGAGTACTTCTATTGTGATTCCCAGTAAGAGGGTCAAAATGGGTAGAATCCATATCAGTCCATAGACTTCTTTTAATAATTCTAAGTTCGAAAAAGAATTGATAGCTTCTACCTCTACCCTGTCTATTATCATTTCAACGATCAACTTCCCCCATAATGATATCTATACTACCTAATATCGTCATGATATCAGCCAATTTCATTTTTTTGACTAGCGGAGGAAGAATTTGCAAATTAATAAAACCGGGTGGACGAATTTTCCATCTCCAGGGGAAAAGACTATCATCTCCTACCAGATAAATTCCTAATTCACCTTTTGGAGCTTCCACTCTTACATAAAGCTCTTGCTTTGACAATTCAAAATTGGGCGAAGGTTTTTTACCAAGAAATCTATATTCAAAATCATTCCATTCGGAATTCTTTGCTTTCTTAAAGCGTCGGACTTCTAAATTCTCATAAGGGCCCCCAGGAATTTTCTCTACAGCCTGTTGAATAATTTTGATTGATTCCCTCATTTCACCGATTCGTACTAAATAGCGAGCTAATGAATCTCCTTCTTTTTGCCATTGGACTTTCCAATCGAATTGATTGTAAGACTCATAAGCATCAACTTTACGAAGATCCCATTGTATTCCGGAAGCTCGTAACATCGGGCCCGATAAGCCCCAATTTACAGCTTCTTCTCCGCTAATAAAACCGACTCCTTCAACTCGTTCTAAAAAAATGGGATTTTGTGTAATAAGTTGTTGATATTCAACAACTCCTCGTAAAAAATAATCACAGAAATCTAAACATTTATCGATCCACCCATAAGGTAGATCGGCAGCTACTCCTCCGATGCGAAAGTAATTATGCATCATTCGCATACCTGTAGCAGCTTCAAATAGATCATATATTAATTCTCTCTCTCTAAAAATATAAAAAAAAGGAGTCTGTGCGCCGAGATCTGCCATAAAAGGTCCGAGCCATAACAAGTGAGAAGCTATACGGCTCAATTCTAACATAATTACCCTAATATAGCTGGCTCTTTGGGGTATTTGAATATTCTCCAAGAATTCTGGTGCATTTACCGTTATTGCTTCTGTAAACATAGTAGCTAAATAATCCCAACGTGTTACATAAGGTAAGTATTGTATAATAGTTCGGTTTTCCGCGATTTTTTCCATTCCTCTGTGTAAATAGCCTAATATGGGTTCACAATCAATAACATCTTCACCATCGAGAGTAACGATCAGTCGAAGAACACCATGCATTGATGGGTGGTGAGGGCCCATATTGACTATCATGAGATCTTTTCTTGTAAGCGGTAGACTCATATCCTTTCTTCCTTAATTCATTATTCCATGAAAATGGATTATTCCATGAATTCCTCAAAACGAGGCTCAGCAAAATGCAAAATCTAAGACTACTATAAGACTACTAATAAAATAAGAAAAAAAATTCGAACGATGAAATTACCGCTCCCGAATATCCAACTGACTGATTAATTTCTTATAACGTACTCTATTTTTCTTTGCCAAATAAGCCAGCAAACGTTGACGTTTTCCCAAAAGTCTTCGGAGACCTCTTTCCGATGAAAAATCTTTTTTGTGTAATTCCAAATGTGAAGCAAGTCTCCGTATCTTATTGGTGAAACTGAATACTTGAAATTCAACAGAACCCCAGTTTTCTTCTTTTTCTTCTTTAACCATAAATCCAAAAATTTTTCTACCTCCTTTCTTTTTCATGTATTTTTCTGATCAGGAAAAATAAAAAATTATGTCAGTTATTTTGAAGTTATTCTAATCTCGTACACACAAAAATTTGCAATTATTCATCTACTACTGGAATTTGGATTTATTTTCTCGATGCAAATTGGATTTGGATAGAAGGGTACATTCTTTTATTTTAGATAGAAGAAATGTTTCTTCTATCTAAAATAAAAGAATTTTGCTGATTTATTTATTGCTATATCCAATTTATGGAATTGATACGCCATTTAATTGATATCATTTAGCAAAATGAAACACAGCATATGCATCCATCTTTCGGCTCGAGAATTTCACGGGATAGAGATATGGTATAAGAAATAGGCTATTAAGTAACTCTAAATGAATTGTGGATACATCTGTATCCTTAACATACTGAAACAACTGCCCTTATTCGTATCAAACCAATAGCGATTCATACAAGTTAAATCTTCTAATCAATGGTGGGCCAATAATGAATTTTTTTGCATATGTATTAAGACGCTTGGCCTGATTTCGAAATTGTCCAGAGTTTTTTATGTAGTTTTCATTGCAAAATGATGGATCTCCTTCCGTAACTTTCCAATTACGAGTACGAGAATTGAAAGACATGAAAATTCTCAATTCTCTACGGCGTCTAGGAGATAGATAGAATATTTTCAGGAACAAGAAAACCAGAAGAATCTTTCTCTCTATTCACTACCATTCCGCGTCTTTGACTTCTATTAGTTTCTTTTCTTCTTTAATGCAATAGCTATAGTTTGATATAGAATCCATTTCTCAAAGTAATGGAAACCTTTCTCTTATAGGAAATGGTTCGAAAATCGCTATTCCACCTTTTAGGTATCGTGAAAAGTGATACCTGTGAAGATCGTGCATTTCAGTCACATTCAGATCCGTTTTTCGAGTCCATGATATAACCAAATTGGATGGATCTTCCACCCGTTTAGCTAAGAAAGAATAGATGCAGAGGTGGATAATAGATCGATATGAAGATCATGAGCTGCCCCATAATGAAACCACCGGTAGTCGCGAATATCTCCTTCTTCCCTAATCCAAGATTGGAGAAAGAAGATCTAAGAGGGACCCATGGAGAATGTGGTCAGAAATCCATAATAGAGTCCGACCACAACGACCGAATTAA